TAGGAGCTGGTAATCACCGATATGCTCATATTGGTGACGTTATTGTTGCTGTAATCAAAGAAGCAGTGCCTAATATGCCTCTAAAAAGATCAGAAGTAATTAGAGCTGTAATTGTACGTACATGTAAAGAATTCAAACGTGAAAACGGTATGATAATACGATATGATGACAATGCGGCGGTTATCATTGATCAAGAAGGAAATCCAAAAGGAACTCGAGTTTTTGGTGCGATCGCTCGGGAATTGAGACAGTTGAATTTTACTAAAATAGTTTCATTAGCTCCCGAGGTATTATGAGGTATTATAAATACTAGTAGATGAGACTATGATATAGTAGGATATCCGAAATAGATCAATTAGTAGATTGTGTCTCACGCATATACTTTTAATAATTCAAAAAAAAAAACAAAGAAAAAAACCATATTGATTATATCAAAATTAGGAGGCATCAAAAATTATAATTCGTCATGGGTAGGGACACTATTGCTGATATAATAACTTCTATAAGAAATGCCGACATGGATAAAAAAGGAACAGTTCGAATAGCATCTACTAATATAACCAAAAACATCGTTAAAATACTTCTACGAGAAGGTTTTATTGAAAAGGTCCGGAAACATCAGGAAAGTAACAAAAATTTCTTGGTTTCAACCCTGCGACATAGAAAGACTAGAAAAAGAATATATAGAACTATTTTAAAGCGTATCAGCCGACCCGGTCTACGAATCTACTCCAACTATCAACGAATTCCTAAGATTTTAGGCGGAATGGGGATTGTAATTCTTTCTACTTCTCGAGGTATAATGACAGATCGAGAAGCTCGACTAGAAAGAATTGGAGGAGAAATTTTGTGTTATATATGGTGATCCTACTTCTCCGGTACCTTAATTTTTTCTCTAACTTCCTATCCTATTTATGAAATAGAGAGCAAAAGTGAGTTATATAACTCTTCCTCCATTAGTTGATACTTCAAGGGGGTTGCCTAGAATGAAAGAACAAAAATTGATTCATGAAGGTTTAATTACTGAATCACTTCCCAACGGTATGTTCCGGGTCCGTTTAGATAATGAAGATCTAATTCTAGGTTATGTTTCAGGGAGGATCCGACGCAGCTTTATACGGATACTACCAGGCGATAGAGTCAAAATCGAAGTAAGTCGTTATGATTCAACCAGGGGACGTATAATTTATAGACTTCGTAACAAAGATTCGAACGATTAGGTTATTTTTTTAAACATTCCTCTCATGGGGATACAATACAATTCGAAGTTAAAAAATGCAAGAGACTTTTTTTTTTCAAGGAAAGGAGTATATTCAGAATTAAGGTAAGGAATGAGAAATATGAAAATAAGAGCTTCTGTTCGTAAAATTTGTGAAAAATGTCAGCTGATCCGTAGGCGCGGACGAATTATAGTAATTTGTCCCAATCCGAGACATAAACATAGACAAGGATAATCCGTCTAAAAAAAGGACTTTCTAAAAGAAGGACCCGTGTAATATAAAAAAGAAAGGGTCTGTTTTAACATGAAATGGATATCTCCGTATCTTTCTGTATATTTATAACTCATATTTATGAGATGATAAAATATGACAAAACCTATACCAAGAGTTGGTTCACGTAGGAATGGGCGTATTGGTTCACGTAAGAATGGACGTAGAATACCAAAGGGAGTTATTCATGTTCAAGCGAGTTTCAACAATACCATTGTAACTGTTACAGATGTACGGGGTCGGGTGGTTTCTTGGGCCTCCGCTGGTATTTTGGGATTCAAAGGCACAAGAAGGGGTACACCTTATGCCGCTCAAGCGGCAGCAGTACATGCTATTCGTACAGTAATTGATCAGGGTATGCAACGAGCAGAAGTTATGATAAAAGGTCCCGGTCTCGGAAGAGATGCAGCATTACGAGCCATTCGTAGAAGTGGTATACTATTAAGTTTCGTACGTGATGTAACACCTATGCCACATAATGGATGTCGACCTCCTAAAAAAAGACGCGTGTAGAAATAACAATTAAACAGATTTCAAGAGAAATAAATGATTCAATGATCTAATTAAATTAGAATATTAATATGGTTCGAGAGGAAGTAGCAAGATCCACTCGAACACTACAGTGGAAGTGTGTTGAATCAAGAGTGGACAGTAAGCGCCTTTATTATGGTCGTTTCGTTCTGTCCCCGCTTATGAAAGGTCAAGCCGATACCATAGGTATTGCCATGCGAAGGGCTTTACTTGGAGAAATAGAAGGAACATGTATTACACGTGCAAAATCTGAGAAGGCACCGCATGAATATTCTACGATAGCCGGTATTGAAGAATCAGTACATGAAATTTTAACAAATTTGAAAGAAATTGTATTGAGAAGTAATCTGTATGGAGTTGGAGACGCATCCATTTGTGTTAGGGGTCCTAGATACGTAACCGCTCAAGATATCATCTCACCGCCTTCCGTGGAAATAGTTGACACAACAAAGCATATAGCTAACCTGACAGAACCGATT